AGCAGGTCGAGGAATGAAAATGTCCAGATTCATATCGTCTTTCAAAGTCATCTAGGTGCGGCTTCACTCTCACTTTCGACATGCGTGTGTTAAGCATCTAACTTTCTTTTGAGCATGATTGGAGAATCCAACTCTCGGACAATACCGGGTATGGGCGAAGACTGTCTTCGTTAAAGCAATGTCTCTGAGGATATCCGTAATAGAGATAAGAGGGAAAGCTTTGACTCCAATGAGAAAAGCTGTAATGCGTCTTTCCTGTCTTTGAGGGTATAGCACATATTCCATAGATCGGTCTTAGAAAGCAAAGCCCGGGAAGAGAGATTCCTTTGAGTTGATTCTTCCTCGGAGCTCTTGTCCTTTATCGGTCAAACTCAATCAAGCCAGGAAGGAGCCCCTGTTAGTCCGTTAACAGTCAAAGGCTTTCAAGCCGTGGTCTTTGCTTTTTAAACGTTCTTTGATTAACGCAGGACTTTCTCTTAGTTTGAAGGCTAACGAGCAAGAAAAGAGGTAGGCAAGCTGAAAAAAGGCCTCTTTTCCACCAGCCGGGAAAACTCCTATTCTATTAGCCGTGAAGAAAGTACCAAATGAGAGACGCCTTCCCTAAACCTAAAGTGGGAGAGAAATGTTGGTGTACCTTTCCAGCCTCTCGCCTAACTCGAGTTGCTCCGCTCCTTTGGCAGTGAAAGGAGCTCGCTTCCAGAAGTCAGATCATAAGGGAAGGTATGTTACGAGCTGAAGTTCTCTTGCGAGTGGAAGTAAGTGCGTTAGCTGTGGAAGGAAGTGAAGTCGCAGGCTCAGGAAGCTACAAAGCAACCTTCTGACTCTGCATCCCAGCGGAGCCGAAGGATCAAATTCATTGATCCGATAACAGGAGAAGGGAATATAGTCAGACCTCTTTCCCGCGATCAACAACAAAGGAAGCCGAAGATCCCTCTCCCTCTTATTGTATTGTTCCAGCGAGTGAAGCGAGAAAACGGAAATACAAGCGCGCTAGCGAGAAAGCAAGCGGAGGCTTGAAAGCCAGCAAGCAGAGGTCCGAAAGGACCCGAAGCGCGCCAAAGAGCAAGCGGAGGGTCCGAAGGAGAGCAGCAAGCGAACTCTTCGAGCCTACGCGCGCTAGCAAGAAAAGAATCCGCGCGCTCCGGCTTTCTATCTCAAGCCTACGCTTGCCAGAGAGCAAGCCTACGGTCCTTCCTCCCCGGAGCTTGCTCTTTGGCGCGCTTCGTCCTTCGGACCCTACGCTTGCTCTTTGGCGCGCTCCGGCTTTCAGCACCTACGCTTGCTGGCTCGAAAGCCGGAGCAGCAAGCAATGCGGACTCTATACGCGCGCACTAGCGCGCTCTTTCGAGCCTCCGCTTGCTCTTTGGCGCGCTTCGGGTCCTTTCGGACCTCCGCTTGCTGGCTCTCAAGCCTCCGCGCGCTAGTGCGCGCGTAGTTTTCTCGTTCGCGTCTGCGCTCTCCGTTTTCTCGTTCGCGTCTGCGCTTTCTCCGTTTTCTCGCTTGCTGCTCTCCTTCGGACCCGGAGCTTGCTCTTTGGCGCGCTTCGTCCTTCGGACCCGGAGCTTGCTGCTACGGCTTTCGAGCCTCCGCTTGCTCTCTGGCTCGCTTCGCTTCCAGCGCCTACGCTTGCTAGGGCTCACCTCGCTAACGTATCCGCGCAAGTGGGAAAATAAATAAGGGTCAATGATCGCGCATACAGTCTCACAGCGCCCTATTTAGTCGAGATAGAAAGACTCACACTCTGAACCTGCCACCTCCTTTCAACTATAGTCGTTGAGTTGACCAAGGCCACTATTGGGGGCCACCCCTACTAGTTTAGCTCCGCTTCCATAGTTGAATGGACGATGACCAACTCCTTCAAGTTTGATTTGAGTTTGACAAGTATTTCATCCGAAGATCAATAAGAACACCAAGTTCGATGAAAGAATGACTATGAAAGAACAACCTATTCTACATACGTCAATAGTTGATTGGTGAAAGACTCAAAAGAATGGAATTCCGGAGTTGGGCAAAAGGGCCCCATCCTCCTCATTTCGAGAATTCTATCTTGACTGCTTCCAGATGTCTCACTCTTTCTATTGGCATTGTCGTGTCTGAAATTGTCTTTTTTTCGTTCGCCCCCCCGAAAGGCTTTTATTAGCTTCTGGCTCTTCCTCTTAGAAAATAGGGAAGAGCCTTAGGTTTACCCAGAAGTGGGAAAGGGGACAGGAAGATCAAACTTTGAAAACAAGGATGCTGCCTATGCCGAAGAAGTACTACCCTCTCGATGTCTATGCCTATAAGGAGTTGGGTATTATTACTATGAGGGTGTGGACACACTAATACCTAAAGCTGCGGATGGATTCCTATTCATACTTGGGGTTCACATCAGGCGTAGATGTAGATACTCAAACCACCTTCATCTCTCATTACGGACTGGACGATTGAATCCTTCCCTTAGACAAGAAAGATCTATCTACAGAGCTTTCTTCGTCTGCTTGAGCCCGCTTTGCTGAAACTTCTTATTGGGGGGAAAGACGACGAGTACAAGCTTTCGCATGTGACTAATAAACTAATGACTACAGCTCCTGCAACAACGAAAGATCTGTATTACAGGACCGAGAAGCTATGACTGGCCCTAACCTCACTAAACCTTATTGTTCACAGGTTTCATTCTATTTATTCTCGGTTAGACATTGAGTTCGAGGTTCGATTCCGTAACATTTGGAGTCGACCTACACAGGAAGGGAATGGAAATTCTTCTTAGGGACACTGAATCATAAGTCAAGGTGGTCCGTGGGTCCGCATTAAGGATCACACTCTCCTTTTGACTATGAGACTTCGTTTTCACATGGATTGGATCTGTAGTACCAGACCTTGAGAAAGTGAACCGATTGAGTTGTCTTTTCCTCACATCAAATATCTTACCTATTTACTTGTACTAAAGAGATTAGTCTTCTTCGCCTATGAATTCGCGTAGAAGAGAGAATGTTCACCCCTTACCTTCCAAAATGGAACACTTTCTCGTCCATGGCCTTGAGAGAGATCTTATCCTTACTTCATGGTGAGAGGCCCGCTTTCTCTTCTGCTTGATAGAAAAGAAAGAGAATATTGTTAGGTTAGTATGACTTCTGCAGAATATCTCTCCCGTCTTCTTTCGTTATTTAAGGCTATTCCTTTCTTTAGCAGAGCTTCTCTTCTAGTCTTTGTCTGTTGGAACGACTTTAACTAATGAAATGAAAGAGCTTGGTCAAAGTCAAAGTAGACTGCTTAATTCGTAAAACTTAGACGATATTGAAACTTGACTGGTATAACAACTTGAGCATTGAATTTCCCCGTAGAGGGCGAAGAAGGCTTGACCTTAATGTAATGATCCGACGGTGCGTGCGGACCACTGCTCTCCCTTTCACTCTATATCAGAGTAAGCAATCTTTTCGAATCCTATCTTTCTAGCCTATGCCTCTCCCCTTCTTCTACCCTGAGACGAAAGCATTGGGACTCCTACTTGCTAGCCCGGGATTTCTAAATATAAATAAGCTATTTTGACTGAGAAAATGGCGACTCCTACATCTATAAGAGTCGACCATCTTTCTACTTGACTGGATGAGTAAAGGTAAAAGGATATGGTTGAAACATGCTTCCCATAAGAGGAAAATATGATCAATAGAAAGAATGTTTTAGAGTGAGGCCTGGTAAACAAACAAATAAGAAGGTCTTTATTCCAACGCTCGCCCAGGAGATAGGTCTTTCTTCGAGAGAACTCCAGCGTGCAGTTCAGCCAATTTGCATTCAAGCGGTGAGACTGACGTTTATTCAGCAAAGAAAGGGGAAGTCCCGGTGCCTCTTAACTCAAGGGGTTAGCTCAGGAGCTACCGTAACAAGACGATCAATCCTTTAAATCATCCAACATCTCTTTAAAGACTCATAGGAATACCAAAAGAAAGATAACGCTCTTAAGTCAGAAATAACAACCTTGACTCCAGCTCAAGGGTTCCTTTTCGCTTTTAGTGCGCTCTTCTTTCTCTCCTGAAGTCAGAAATAACAAGCTTTCGTCAGAACTCAATTCTCGAGCTCAGAGCGACGAAAGCCCTAAGTAACAAGACTGCCTCACTTGACTATACCGTTCGAGCTAAAAGCTGCATTAACGCCTAGATCAATCCTTTAGAAAAGCCAATAGGACAAGGAAAGGTAAGATGACGGTTATGTGGCTGCCCTAACTCGAGCGAGGAACTCAGCAACTACAACGCAAGCGAAGAGCAGCGGTAACAACAAAAAAACAAGACGATAAACCCTTTAGAAAGCCGATCAGAAAAGGAAAGGGGAACCCCCTCGGGGAACTACAGGCTAAGGTCACTCTGAGGATATAGAGCTTCTCTTCCCCTACTTGTTCCTATAGATTTACCCTTTCATTCTTCCCGAAACGCCCTCAGGACTCAGGGGAATATAAAAAGCGACATCTAAGTCAACACTCGGGAGCTGCCTTAAACCCCGCTCGGTGTCCTTCCCCAGCAAGCGGAGGCTGCTCAATAGAAAGCCGGAGCAGCAAGTTCAGGTCCGGGGAGGAACGACCGACCCTACGCGCGCCAGAGAGCAAGCGAAGGTCCGAAAGGACCCGAAGCGCGCCAAAGAGCAAGCGAGAAAACTACGCGCGCACTAGCGCGCTCCGGCTTTCGAGCCTCCGCTTGCTCTCTTGCTCGCGTAGGGTCGTTCCGGACCTCCGCTTGCTCTCTTGCTCGCTCCGGGTCGTTCCTCCCCAGCAAGCGTAGGCGCTGGAAGCGAAGCGCGCCAAAGAGCAAGCGTAGGCGCTGGAAGCGAAGCGCGCCAAAGAGCAAGCTCCGGTCCGAAAGGACCCGAAGCGCGCCAAAGAGCAAGCTCCGGTCCGAAAGGACCCGAAGCGCGCCAAAGAGCAAGCGGAGGCTCGAAAGAGCGCGCTAGTGCGCGCTCCGTTTTCTCGCTGGCTCTCAAGCCTCCGCGCGCTAGTGCGCGCGTATAGAGTCCGCTTCGTTCGCGTCTGCGCTCTTATAAACGCCGCGCGCTCAGGAAGGGTCTTTTGAACTTCTGAAGTGCGCGCATACGTATAGAGTCCGCATTGCTTGCTCCAGAGCGGGAACGGCAAGCGGAAGAGGAGAAGCTCTCTTAGCTGCTTGTCGATGTCAGGGTTAGCTCTCTTGCTCTTAGTCGTTTAGCTGCTAATCGGGTTGGCTCTTTCTTAGCTTCTCTCTGAGTTGCTGAGTTTAACAGCCCACCGTCGTCGCCTGAAGGCGGGGCATGACGCTACGCAGAAAGGAGGAATTGCAGGGAAAGCTGTAGTTACTTAGGATGCGGGACATCTATACCTTAGGGCTCCGCTGTACTCGTATCCCTTAGGTCACCTCCCTCCATTCTGAAAGAGGGCTGAAACCTTTAACAGAATAAGTCAAAACCAAAACAACTCTTTCTAGCTCCTTCTTGCTTTCCGGCTTAACGCTTGGCTTCGGCTCGGCTCAGCTCGGGAACTTCTATGACGACAGATAAGGACAGCCTAGGTCAACACTAACAACACTGCTTCGAACACCCTTCCCGTTCGTGCTCCTTACCTAAGGATCACTCCCTCCGTTCCGCTCAAGGAGTCTTTTTTGGCCTCTTAGTTACGGGGGAAATCAATAAAGGGCTGCCAACGCGGAGGAAAGAAAGACCGTCACTCTTAAAGTCAACACTCACTTTTGCATTAACTCCTAACTTGACTCCTTAAAAGACTCCCATTACACTCTTACGGACTACAGGGAATACCTAAGGAAGGGTTCAGATAGCGGAGGAAGTCTTAACTCACTTGCTGCCTTAACTCTGTAGCTCAGGAAAGGCCTTCAACGCCTTCCATCCCGTTCGTGCTCCTGGATCACTCACTCCCTTCGGCTCAAAAGAGGTATTGGTTAGTTACAGGGTCTAACTCTTAAAAGGGCAGGCAGCCCAAACGGAGGAAATCATAGCTGCACTAGATCAATCCTTGCAATCTTACCGATCTGCTCTCGGGAACTCTGGTTAATACCCTCAGGCTTAAGATAGCTCCGTAACTGCCTTTAGCGGAGGAAAGGTCTTGGTTTGACTCAGATTCCGACCCGACCCTCCCTTTTTGTAGTACGGGCTCGGGTCTCAGCAGAGAACCTCAACTCCTTCAATCCCGTTCGTGCTCCTGGATCACTCACTCCGTTCCGCTCAAGGAGTCTTTTTTTGCTTTAAGTGTCAGGTGAAATCCATAAAGGGCAGCTAAAACGGAGGAACTCCAACGCGAGCTCGTAGCTTCTCTTAGCTGCATTAACTCCTCGGCTCAAGAAAGGAACTACAGAATTCCCGCTCGTGCTCCTTAGGGACTCACTCCTTTCAGCTCAAAGCCTTTTTCGCTTTAAGTGCGCTCTTTCTCCTGGGAGCCAGAAATCCAAGCCGGAAGTCAGAACTCCAACGCGAGCTCGTAGCTGCATTAACAACTTCCTTGAAATCTTCCCGATCAGCTATGACGGACTACAGGGGACTTTCTAAAGGGGAATAACGCGGAGGTTTAGGTTTAGCTCTTAGCTTCCTTTCTCTGAGTTGCTGAGAAAGCAAATCTCGTTGTTGCCCTGAAGGGCAGAAAAAGGAAAGCCTAGCTCTGTTGCCTCTCGGCTCTTTAGCTGCTTGTAGGTTCGGCTCGTAGGGTTTTCTCTGAAGACAGATAAGGAAAGCAACGCGGAGGAAGTCAGAACTCGGCTCATTCAGGGCTGCATTAACAAGACGATCCCGCCTTAAAAGACTCGCGAGCCGCTCTCGGGAACTCAGGTTAATACCTAAGGCTGAATGACGCTACTCCAGTCAGAACTCACTTGACTCCCGTTCGTGCTCCTTTCGTAAGGATCACTCACTCCTTGCCGCTCAAAGGAAGATTCCTTTTGAGCTTTGAGTTACGGGCTAAAAGAAGAAAGGGCAGCCAACGCGGAGGAAGTCTTCACTCAACTGCAGTTCCGTAAATCATAGCTGCATCCTTAAAATATTCCCGAGCAACCCTGAGGCACTATTGGAAATACCTAAGGCTTTATCTAAGTCCGGACTAACTTGACTGCTCTTTAGCTGCTTTTAGTTTAGCTGCGTCTCGGTTTGGCTCTTAGCTTCTCTCTCTTAGCTGCTTGTCGTTGGGCAGGGTTAGCTCTGTTAGTCGTTTAGCTGCGTCTCGGTTTGGCTCGTGGTCGGGGCTTCTCTCTGAAAAGAAAGATAAGCGCTTGGGTTGTCCTGAAGGGCCTAGGAGAGCCTAGGTCTTAACTCACAACACTGCTCCTGCCTTCAATCCCGTTCGTGCTCCTTCAAGAAGGATCACTCACTCCCGTCGGCTCAAAGGAAGCAAGCTACCTTTTTCACCTCTTACTTAGTTACGGAGTAAATAAAAAAAGGGCAGCCCTAGGTCCGAACTCACTTGACTCTATTAGCTACCAAAACAAGACGCTCAATCCTTACCCCGTTGGAACAGTAAAGGGAAAAGAAAGGCTCTTTGTGCGGCTTCCCTAACTGACGGTCGTAACTACCTTGACTTCCCTAACTAAGAAGTCAGAACTCAGGAACTCAAAACAGGAAGTCCTCGCTAACTTGACTCCTTCTTGAAATCTGCCCTCTCAGCTCTCGGGCACTACGGGGAATACCTAAAGGTAAATAAATGACGCTGCGGAAGTCAGAACTAACTTGACTGCTCGGGAACTCCTAGCTGCCTTAACTCCTAGCTCACTTTACTCACTTGACTCCTTTCTGCTCTCGGGCACTACAGGGAAGCAAGCCTAGGCTCTCATGCCGGAGCGCGCTAGCAACACAAAAAGAACTCCTAGCGAACGAGAAAAGGGAGAGCGCAGACGCGCGCTACGGCTTGAGAGCCAGCGAGCTCCGGGGAGAAAGGACCGTAGGCTTGCTCTCGGGCAAGCGTAGGCTTGAGATAGAAAGCCTACGCGCGCGTCTTCTTTTGTTGCTAGCGCGCGTAGGGTCCTTCCGGACCTTCGCTTGCTGCTCTCCTTCGGACCCTCCGCTTGCTCTTTGGCGCGCTTCGGGTCCTTTCGGACCTTCGCTTGCTCTCTTGCTCGCTCCGGGTCTCCCCTTCGCTTGCTCTCTGGCGCGCGTAGGGTCGGTCGTTCCGGACCTCCCCTCCACTTGCTGCTCCGGCTTTCTCTCTCAAGCCTACGCTTGCCCTCTTGCTCGCTCCGGGTCGGGTCCTTTATCTCTCCCAGCAAGCGGAGGTGCTGAAAGCCTCCGCGCGCTAGTGCGCGCTCCGTTTTCTCGCTGGCTCTCAATCGTCACGCTTTTGTCGCTAGTGCGCGCTCCGTTTTCTCGCTGGATCGTCTTGTTAATGCAGCTATGAGTTGGAGTTAGAGTTCGTAGTCAAGTTAGTTATGACTTCCTCCGCTATCTTAAGCCTTAGGTATTCCCTGTAGTCCCTCAGAGTTGATCGGGAGTCTTTTAAGGGCAAACCCGGTTGTTAATGCCGCTATGAGCAGCAGTTGAGTGAAGACTTCCTGAGGTAAGAGTGCCGGTTCCGAGTTCCTCCGCGTTATGTCTCTTTTCTTATTCCCCTGACTCTTAAGAGAGTTTCGGAGCTAAAATGAGTTAACGAGTTAGAGGCGCAAAACTTCCCTTCTTGTTTTCTGAAAGGAGCGAGAAAACGGAGAAAGCGCAGACGCGACAAAAGCGCGTAGGATTGAGAGCATGCGAGAAAACGTAGTATGAGCGCAGACGCTCTCGAGAAAACGGAGAGCGCAGACGCGAACGAAGCGGACTCTATACGCGCGCACTAGCGCGCGGAGGCTTGAGAGCCAGCGAGAAAACGGAGCGCGCACTAGCGCGCTCTTTCGAGCCTCCGCTTGCTCTTTGGCGCGCTTCGGGTCCTTTCGGACCGGAGCTTGCTCTTTGGCGCGCTTCGGGTCCTTTCGGACCGGAGCTTGCTGGGGAGGAACGACCCTACGCGAGCAAGAGAGCAAGCGGAGGTCCGGAACGACCCTACGCGAGCAAGAGAGCAAGCGGAGGCTCGAAAGAGCGCGCTAGTGCGCGCGTATAGAGTCCGCATTGCTTGCTGCGTAGGCTTTCTATTCTATTAGAGCCGGAGCTTGCTCTCGTGCGCGCGTAGGGTCCTTTATCCCCAGCAAGCGGAGGCGAGAAAGCCAGAGCGAGCAAGAGAGCAAGCGGAGGCGAGAAAGCCAGAGCGAGCAAGAGAGCAAGCGGAGGCGAGAAAGCCAGAGCGAGCAAGAGAGCAAGCGGAGGCTCGAAAGAGCGCGCGTCTGCGCGCTCCGTTTTCTCGCTTGCTGCTACGGCTTGAGAGCCAGCAAGCGTAGGCGCTGGAAGCGAAGCGCGCCAAAGAGCAAGCGGAGGCTCGAAAGAGCGCGCTAGTGCGCGCGTATAGAGTCCGCATTGCTTGCTGCTCTCCTTCGGACCCGGAGCTTGCTCTTTGGCGCGCTTCGGGTCCTTTCGGACCTCCGCTTGCTGGGGAGGAACGACCCTACGCGCGCGGATTCTTGTTTTGTTGCTAGCGCGCGTAGGTGCTGAAAGCCTCCGCTTGCTTTCTCGCTAGCGCGCTTGTAGTTTTCGAGCTGACTTCAAAGACGAGTGTCTTCCCTGCTCCCTACTCTCGGCTCCCGGGATTCATTATTCCCTAGGCTTATTTCGTTTTCATTCAATTCTCGAACGGGAACCCTAAGAGACTCACATCCGATTTAGCTACAAAAGGCTCTATAGAGGATTACCGGGTAACAGACTTTTTCAGCCGGGTTGGCTACTTTCAGCTAGATAATTGGCATGTCCTAACTTCACTTCTATAAAAGAAAGCCTGACCGCCACCCGCGAATAAGAACGCCGCCCGTCGGTCGGCCAATCGCAGCCTAAAAAAAAAACAATAACGCCTAATCGCTTAAAATGACAGAAGGCTCGCAGAGAAGGCAAGCAGTGGACGGCATCCAAACTTCCTATTAAAGTGTTAGGTGCTTCAGCCCCTTATTCATCATATTCAACCGCAGGAGCGCACTCTGACTTTCAAAACATAAAAACC